AAATATGAAAATCTCTTCAAGTGTTGAGGCAATTGCATGTATAGAGATTCAAAAAAGAACCGACTTGATTCAAGTCATAATCTATATGGGATTCCCAAAGTTATTAATAGAACCTCGAAAAATCGAAGAATTACAGATGAATACCCAAAAAGAACTTAATGCTGTGAACAGGAAACTAAACATAGGTATTTCACGAATTTCAAATCCTTATGGACGCCCTACTATTCTTGCAGAATTTCTAGCAGGACAATTAAAAAATAGAGTTTCATTTCGCAAAGCAATGAAAAAAGCTATTGAATTAACTGAACAGGCAGGTACAAAAGGTATTCAAATACAAATTGCAGGGCGTATCGACGGAAAAGAAATTGCACGTGTTGAATGGATCAGGGAAGGTCGAGTGCCTCTACAAACCATTCGAGCTAAAATTGATTACTGTTCCTATACAGTTAGAACTATCTATGGGGCATTAGGTATTAAAATTTGGATATTTGCAGACGAGTAAAAAAACGTTATTTGATTTATATTTAGATGAATCAGGGATATATAATAAAAAAATTTTTATTTCATTCTTTTTTTTGTATGTTAAATCAAAACAAAAAAAAATAATTTTATAAGGTTTAATAAAAATTATATTAATCATTTTTTTGATAGAATTGCTATGCTTAGTGTGCGACTCGTTGGTTTTTTTAGGATTATAGTAAAAAAAAAGACCAGTCCATAGTCATAGTATTAACTAATAACCAACTCATCCTTTCGCACTATCTGGATATAAGGAATCAGTCGCGATATGATATATTGGTCATATCATTGTAGCAACTGAACTGTTTAAAAAAACAAGAGGAAACTATTTGATTATGAGTTGTGAAACTAAAGTATGTGGATAAATGGAAGGGTGAGAGAAAGATAGAAAAAAATTAATGATATAGAATTCCAATATGTAAGGTCAATAATTCATTTCATAAAGGAAACTGTAATAAAGCATTCATACTGATTGAGTTCTAATTAAATAAAATTGTTCTATGTAAGAATAAAAAAATCAAGAGCCCTGAGTCAATAAAGACTGAGAGGGTTGACTCAAGAACAAATGGAATTAAGGGCTCCATTGTAGAATTTAGACCTAACCATTAATCGCGAAGCGATGGGAACGACAGAACCTGTGATTGCATAAGATTCTATTGCAAATGAATCCTAATGATTCATTAGGTAGGATGGCGGAACAAACTAAGAACCAATTCATTTATTCTGAAAAGGTGTGTCATGAATTAATCCTATAATAAAAGTAAAGTAATGTCATGTCCTATAAAACTGAATATTAAATAGAGTAAATATTCGCCCGCGAAAATTTTTAGGATTTAGAAATTGTAGTCGATCTAATAAAAGGCCAAACAAAATAAAGATTCGTTAAAACCTTAGACTAAACCGAATTTTATAGATTTCTAGATTGAATGCATTTTTTTATAGCTCAAAAAAAAGGAGATACGAATTTATAATTAATAGATTATCAAAGGCTCGTATGATTTAATATATTGTTTCCATATATTATTCATTAAATATAATTAGATGTATATTATTTTATAATTGTCTCATTCGCGAGGAGCTGGATGAGATGAAACTATCATGTCCAGTTCTGTAGTAGAGATGGAAGTAATAAATAACCATCAACTATAACCCCAAAAGAACCCGATTTCGTAAACACCATAGAGGAAGAATGAAAGGAATATCTTTTCGAGGTAATCATATTTGCTTTGGCCAATATGCCCTTCAAGCGCTTGAACCTGCTTGGATCACATCTAGACAAATAGAAGCAGGACGGCGAGGAATGACCCGAAACGCACGCCGTGGCGGAAAAATTTGGGTACGTATATTTCCAGACAAACCCGTTACAGTAAGACCTACAGAAACACGTATGGGTTCAGGAAAAGGATCTCCCGAATATTGGGTAGCTGTCATTAAACCGGGTAGAATACTTTATGAAATCAGCGGAGTACCAGAAAATATAGCCAGAAAGGCTATTTCAATAGCGGCATCAAAAATGCCTATACGAACCCAATTCATTATTTCAGGATAGGAGTGTAGAACCAAAGGAAATAGGATGAAAAAAAACAATTGTAGGTTTTTTTCTTTTGAATAAACAATATTTCTTTTTTTTTACCCCGCCTTTGCATTGAAACAAGAGATAAAAATGATATGATTCAACCTCAAACCCATTTGAATGTTGCGGATAACAGCGGAGCCCGAAAATTGATGTGTATTAGAATTTTAGGAACTAGTAATCGACGATATGCTCAAGTTGGTGACGTTGTTGTTGCTGTAATCAAGGAAGCAATACCAAATACACCACTCGAAAGATCAGAAGTGATTAGAGCCCTAATTGTACGTACTTGTAAAGAACTCAAACGTAAAAATGGTATGATAATACGATATGATGACAATGCTGCGGTTGTTATTGATCAAGAAGGAAATCCAAAAGGAACTCGAATTTTTGGGGCAATTGCCCGAGAATTAAGACAGTTAAATTTCACTAAAATAGTTTCATTAGCACCTGAAGTATTATAAGATTAGGACATAATACAGTTTTACAGTTTATAGTATTTCAATGAAATTGATTAATTAGTTAATTTAGTAGATTGTTTGTGTCTCATGTATATGCCTTTAATAATTCATAAATGTTTAAAAATTAAGAAATAATTCAAAAAGAGCATGTTGATTATATCAAAATTCGGGAACAACTAAAATCTTAGTTTATTATGAGTAAAGACACTATTGGTAACCTATTAACCTATATACGAAATGCTGACATGAATAAAAAAAGAACAGTTCGAATACCATATACTAACATCAGTGAAAACATTATTAAAATCCTTTTACGAGAAGGTTTTATTGAAAACATGAGGAAACATCAGGAAAGAAACAAATGTTTTTTAGTTTTAACCCTACGACATAGAAGAAATAGGACGGAACCAAATAGAATTGTTTTCAATTTAAAACGGATCAGTCGACCCGGTCTACGAATCTATTCTAACTATCAAGGAATACCGAGAATTTTAGGTGGGATGGGGGTTGTAATTCTTTCTACTTCTCGAGGTATAATGACAGATAGAGAGGCTCGACTAGAAAGAATCGGTGGAGAAATTTTGTGCTATATATGGTAAGCTTTATGATATCCCAATTAGATATGGAACTCTCATCTTTTTGACACAAGAGAAGGAATGGGATTACGTCTACCACATTAGTTGATACTCCAATTGAAAGAACAAAACCGGGTTGATTGCAGTTTAATTTCTGATCGTGAAGATACAATATCCCTTTTCAACGGTATGTATGCTCTTAATTTGGTTAGATAATGAAAATTGGATTCGACATAATTCATTTTTACATAAATTATACAGAACTATCCGTAAATAGCGTCAAAATTGAGGGAAGTCATTATGACTCAACCAGAGGGCGTATCGTATAATTTATTGACTCTGAAACAACGATTAGAATGATTAGGAGGTTTTTCGAAATTTCAACATTTATTTCGTGCAGATACAAGTCGAAATGAAAAATTTCAAGAAATTTATTTTCTTCCAATAAAGAGATTCAGAATTAAGTTAAGGAACGACAAATATGAAAATACGAGCCTCCGTCCGCAAAATTTGTGAAAAATGTCGACTGATCCGTAGGCGAGGACGAATTATAGTAATTTGTTCCAACCCCAGACATAAACAAAGACAAGGATAATTTTTAGAAAAAAGGGGGTACTCTATAAATCTAAAGTACCCAAAATCCAAAGAAATAAAAAAAGGATCCGTTTTGACATGAAATGGATATATCCATACCATATCTCTGACTTAAATTTATGAGAGGATAAAATATGGCAAAATCTATACCAAGAATTCGTTCCCGTAAGAATAGACATATAGGTTCACGTCAAAATTCGCGTAGAATACCAAAGGGAATTATTCATGTTCAAGCAAGCTTCAACAATACTATTGTAACTGTTACAGATGTATGCGGTCGGGTAATTTCTTGGTCCTCCGCCGGTACTTGTGGATTCAAGGGTACAAGAAGAGGGACACCCTTTGCCGCTCAAACCGCAGCAGGAAATGCTATTCGGACCGTAGTGGATCAAGGTATGCAACGAGCAGAAGTCATGATAAAAGGCCCGGGTCTCGGAAGAGATGCGGCATTAAGGGCTATTCGTAGAAGTGGTATACTATTAAGTTTTATACGAGATGTAACCCCTATGCCACATAACGGCTGCAGGCCCCCTAAAAAAAGACGTGTATAAAAATAAACATTGAAGGTATTTCAAGAGAAATAAATAATTCAATGATTTGATCAAATAATATTACTATGGTTCAAGAGAAAGTAATAGTTTCTACTCGGCCACTACAGTGGAAGTGTGTTGAATCAAGAGCCGACAGTAAGCGTCTTTATTATGGACGATTTATTCTGGCTCCACTTATGAGAGGACAAGCAGATACAATAGGCATTGCGATGCGAAGAGCTTTGCTTGGAGAAATAGAAGGTACATGTATTACATGCGCAAAATTCGAGAAAATACTACATGAATATTCTACCATAGCAGGCATTCAAGAATCCGTACATGATATTTTAATGAATTTGAAAGAAATAGTATTGAGAAGTAATCTGTATGGAACCTGTGATGCGTCTATTTGTATCAAGGGTCCTAGATATGTAACTGCTCACGATATCATCTTACCACCTTCCGTGCAAATCGTTGATAAGACACAGCATATAGCTAACTTAACAGAACCAATTAATTTGTGTATTGAATTACAAATCGAGAGAAATCGTGGATATCGGATAAAAACACCAAAAAATTTTCAAAATGTAAGTTCTCCAATAGATGCTATATTCATGCCTGTTCGAAATGCAAATCATAGTATTCATTCTTATGTGAATGGAAATGAAAAACAAGAACTACTTTTTCTCGAAATATGGACAAATGGAAGTTTAACTCCTAAAGAAGCACTTCATGAGGCCTCCCGAAA